GATAGAAGAATGGCAGAGAGCGCCGGTTGGTTGAAGGTTACGTTCATTCGCTCGAGTACTAACTCAACCGCAAGATCGAATTGGCACTCGGGAATGAAGAAGCCGAGAGGGACGGAGCTCCACACACAGGTTTTAGCAGCGATCAACAGAGATAAATAATTTACTTATAGAAATAGAAGAAGAGTCAGCAACCTTTTCTAATAAGAAATAGGACTGTGCTCGCCTATGGTTTCTACCCCTGCTTGAAAGCGTTCTAACGATATATGAGGACTTCCGCTTACTCAACTAGAAGCTTTGTTGCACCGCGCTCGTTGACTTTCTATCGGAGGGGTTGACGTTCAGTTCTCTCTTCCTACATACAGGAGGAATTCATCTATTGATTGATTGGGGGGAAGGATTCGCGCTACCTCCTGCTCCTACAGAAGATCGATTGGCGGGAACCAAAGACGTTGACGATCGATTCCTTATTCCCCAAAGGGAGTTGTTGCCGACCCTTACATCATCATAAAGAGAATCAAGATATCCCAGGACGGATTCATGACTAGCGCGAAAGCCTAGCGAACAAAGAAGCGCAGCCCCTTTCTTGCTCCTGCGCATTAAGGACTATACCATACCACTATATACGCTCAGAAAAAGCTTATTTATCGCACCTTTACTTCCCTATCCCTATAATTAGAATATATCCCCTTTCCTATAGGACGAGCCATAGGAACCTATGAGATTGATTGAACAAGCCTTAACTTAAAGGCGAAGAAGAATCATCGAACTAATGGACGGACCGCAACGCAAGTACTCTAACTCTTGAACTAGAGGAAGGACCTACCGACCGATTTCGAGAGCTGCTACAGTTCTAAATTTCCAGTTGACCGAGAAAGACCACACTTGTAGGAGACTTTTTCCTATTTTAAGAAATTTAGATCGATTCTCCCCTCCTCACCTGAAGCTACGAAAATCCTTATTGAATAAAAGAATCGTACGCACAAAGCAAGCAACGGAAACCTCTGCCTCAGCTCCTACAGATCAAAGCTAGGCCACACAAAAGAAGGAAAGGTAGGCAGCCTCAAGGATAAGCGGTTGAGCAACCGAGAAGTCGACTTCTTAAACCTCCTCAGATGTGCGAGCCTGCTTATGCTGATGCTGCCTTTGATGGTGACCCGGCTCAGCCTCGCTACACAAAAAGGTAAAGGGTTCAGATGAGAGTAATTGAGTGTATGCCGTCCCGGTTAGTGTCAGTCTAGCATAGGCAACCCTCTTCCTCGTAAGAAGACATAGCGTCCTTCACTGTCTAGCTAGTCTTATTGGATTGAACCTGTAGCTCTATCCATCTCAGCTACCTACCTGCACTACCTGCCCTACCTGCCATACCTGACAGTCCCTATCTGTCCTTCTTTAGCTCATGAGATAGATCCCGAACCTGTGAGTATGAAGTAAAACAAGCTAGCCTTTTCTCTTTTTGGCAGAGGCATAGCACCCGAACTCTCTGCTCGATATCGTGAATATTACATATTACCTTACTTCTCTTTTCTTTGTGAGAGCTCTTAGGGAGCTATGAGAGCGAGGAAGCAGAGATAGCTATTAGGGAGCTATGAATGAGGGAGGGAGAGAGCTCAGGCAAGAGGGACAGAGCTGCTGCCTTTAGAATGAAGTTCCTTTTATTTTCCGGTCATTTCATAAGATGATAAAAAACTCAGTGTGGTATAAATGTTAAGATTTTGAGATCTGACAATGGGGGAGAATAGTTCTCCAAGAACTTTCAAGCTTATCCGCAGAAACAAGGGATTTACTCTCAAACTACCCGCCCATATACCCCCAAAAATGGAGTAGCTGAGCGAAAAAATCGGCATCTTTGGAGGTTACCCGTGCTCTTCTCACCGAGATGAAGGTACCTAATAATGGTAAGAAGCTGTCTTAACTGCATGTTATTTGATTAATCGTATGCCCGTTCTAAGTGGTAAATCTCCTATTCAAGTGTTGAAACCCCCTGTCTTTCCTATTTTTCTTCGTGTTTTTGGTTGTGTTTGCTTTGTTCATGACTTGAGTCCTCTCAGAAACAAACTTGATTATAAGTCTTTCAAATGTGTCTTTGTTGGGTATTCTAGCTCTCAGAAGGGCTACAAGTGTTATCACCCCAAAACACAAATAAAAGATTTGTGTCCCTGCATGTCATCACTTTATTTTTAAATCTTTCTTATTTCTTTTCTCTTAAAATTGTAGTACTCTTTCGGATCCCTACTTTCCTCAGGGGGAGTATGGAGGTCTGGAGGAGAGTAGTGTTCTTCCTGTCGTCAGTAAAAAGATTTCCATGTCATAAAATTATATGGATTCGAAAAAGGGAAGGTCTCAAAGTAGTGAGCAGCTTGGTCAGCAAACCACGGAATTAAAGACGTATGTGAGGATCTTTATAAGGTTAATAGGAAATTCTTTTTTGGGTAATACTGGTGAGTCTTCTAAACCCCATCTTGTGAATTGGCAGACTGTTTGCCATTCTAAAAGGAAAGGGGGATTGGGTTTAAAGCAATCTGCTCTGATGAACCAGGCCATGCTTGCCAAGGCTGGGTGGAGATTGTTGAATCATAGTGATGGCCTCTGGTCTAAGGCTCTCTCTCAAAAGTATTTGAAAGGGAATAATTGTGGTATTTTGTTGCCTTCTATTCAAGCTTCCACTGGCTCTTCGAGTACTTAGAGAGCCATTGTTCATGGTGCTAAACTTCTCCAAAAAGGCATGAGAATTAGAGTGGGGGATGGTTCCTCAACAAAGTTCTGGGCTGACCGTTGGTTTGGTGATTGCCCTCTTATTGATAGAGTCATGTGAATGAAGATAAGCTGCATCTGCGAGTTTCAAGCTACCCTTCCAATGGTTCCTGGGATCTTAGGAAGCTAAGACAGGACCTGCCTTCTGAGTTGGTGAATGAAATTTCCAGTGTTCCTGCTGGTTTGAGTGGTTGCAGACCTGATAAACCTATTTGGCAGCACACCACCAATGGCGCCTTCAGTGTTAAATCCGCTTACTCAATCTGCTCTGATGATTGTGAGCTGTCTGATGTTAGCTGGGCCTTTATATGGAAGATTGGAGTCTACCAAGGGAACCTATGCAAAGGAGTGGGCTAAATGGGAGAAACAGATGCAGGAGCTTTTATTTGGCAATGCAGAGTATAGTATCTGAACTCTGTTCAGGTTCCTTTTGAGGCTGCTGTTAAGGACCCGCTAGGAAAGATTGCAAAAGGTGAGTACAAGACTCCTGATTCTGGGAAGAGGAAGTTCGGGGCCATTGTTTTTGCTGCCATTAGCCTGCCAAATCAAAGGTCTGCTTGATATAAGGAAAGATAGTAAAGCCGAAGCTTTCCTTAAAGACAAGAATCTGGAGGACAGCCTTAACTTAATAAGGCTCATGTTACTCTAGCACACAAGAGAAGCCATGGTGTTACCGCGGTGGCTAGTTATGGCACCTTCCTCCACAAACGGGTCCCCGTGGGTATAACTGCGCTGTTCTTCTCAGATGAAATGGCAGCATTTGAAGCCTGCCCTGGCTCCGTTGAAGGCGAAAGAGCAACAAGTCGTGTTGTTTGCTTAGTCGACTTCTCTTTTTCTTTTCTTATTTCATATGTCGGCGAATCGAGAAAAGGTTTCGAAGTAAAGATAAGCGAACTTGACTTCCAATGGGTCTCCCAGTAGCAGATTTTTTAGCATCTATCCAAGCCTCTAAGAAGTCCAATATAACTGGAAGGTGAGGAATAAGGAAGTTACTGTCAAATACCCTACTACATCTCCGCTTCCAAATAAACCAACACACAGTAATGCAGACACTACTCCAAAGAAGTTTACTATTAAATTAAACCTTAGAACTTGTGTTTAGCAGCAGCCAATCACCGGGAAAAGGAATGCCTAATTTGCCAAGGAATCTAAAATTTACTCAAAATCATCTTAGCATTGGGACAGAGGAACAATAGATGCTGCAAAGACTCAGTATGGTAATTGCACAGAGGACAAGCAGCATCTCTTTCTCGATGAAGTTCTGCACGATTTGGTTAGTTTAGAAGTAAGCCTGAACTTACTTTGAAGTCTTTGCTCAGCCCGAACATTCCTACCTTGCCTCGAGCGCTAGGGAATTATCCAGTGGCCAAGCTCACTTCGCGGCAACGACATCCATCCAACGAGCTATTCTTCCTGTTAGTGAAGGCTTCTCGAAAATGTACTTCAGAGGATCCATCCTTGCCATAAGCATGGTGGTGAAGTTTAACATGTAATGCCGCAAGCGGTGTGCTGACCAAGCTAGAGCGCAGCAGGTCTTTTCCAGTGAGCTGTACCGAGTTTCATAGTCTGTGAATTTCTTGCTGAGGTAGTAGACTTTCTTTCCTGCCTGACTCATCATGTTGCCCGAGGACACAGCCCATTGATGACTCTAGGACAGTTAGGTACATGAGAAGGGGCCTTCCAGGAGTTGGGGGGACCAATACTGGTGGATTCAACAGGTATTCTTTGATCTTGTCGAAGGCCTGCTGACATTCATCTGTCCATTCGGTGGGAGCATTCTTCTTCAGCAGCTTGAATAATGGTTCACATGTGGCAGTCAGTTGAGAGAGAAATCTCCCTATGTAGTTCAGGTTGAGTTTTCCTTCTGTGTTTTGGGAGCTGGCATGTCGATGATGGCCTTTATTTTCGCAGGGTCTACTTCGATTCCTTTCTGATTGACAATGAAACCGAGCGGTTTGCCGGATGTGACGCCAAATACACACTTAGCAGGATTGAGGCGTAGTTGGTACTTGCGGAGCCTGTCGAAAGGCTTTCTTAGATCTCTCAAATGAGTTTCTGCATCAAGTGACTTGGCGATCATGTCATCCACATAGACTTCGACTTTTTTATGCATCATGTCATGAAAAAGAGTGGTCATGGCTCTTTGATAGGTTGCTCTGGCATTCTTTAATCCGAAGGGCTTTACGTTGTCACAGTAGGTTCCCCAGGATGTTGTGAATGAGGGTTTCTCCTGATCTGACTCTGCCATCAACATCAGATTGTATCCTGAGAAACCGCCCATGAATGAGAACATCCCGTTTCCTGCTGTATTATCGACTAGAACGTCAATATGAGGAAGAGGGTATTCTATGTGGATAGGGCTTGCTCTGTTCAGATCCCTGTAGTCAACGCACATTCGAACCTTTCCGTCTTTCTTGGGCACTGGGACGATGTTCGAAATCCAATCAGAATAATCTACTGCCTTAATGAAATCGGTAGAAGAGTAACAAGACAGCTGAAGAGAGGATGACGTAGGCAAGAATAAACCTCTTCCCGGTGAGGTTTTGATGTATCGCAGAATCCGAAAAAGCTTCTAAGTGAGATGATCTCGGCTTGTCCATAAATCGGCTGATCACTCCCACGGAGTAAGCAATGTCTGGGCGATAATTAGTCAGGTAGATAAGGCTCCCATCCCAACAAGTCTCCTGGTTGTAGATGGGTCATCCAATAGCTCTCCTGCATCTGAGGCTAATTTGAGATCTTGTTCCGGTTTGCATGCAGAAAGACCAGCTTTTACAATAAATTCATTGCATACTTGCAATGGGTTCCAAACCTCTTTGCGACCTCATCACTTCAATCCCCAGAAAACACTTTGAGTCCCCTAAATCTTTCATATCAAACTGGGTTCTTAATGTTCTCTTAAGCTCATTTATCGAAACAAAGTCATTACTAGAGAAAGCAATGTCATCCACAAAAACCAGAAGAAGGACAATACCAGATCTGATGTCGACCTCCTTAAAAACATTGAACGATCCGATTGACTTCTTTGAAAACCGGCTCCTTCCTCTACTCCTATTTCGGCTCAACTACATGCTGCTGCACCTTTCAAACCAAGCTCTTGGTGCCTGCTTTTTTAGCTTGTCGGAGGCCGTAACGTAAATCGCTTTCTTGAGCTTGCATACCAAGTTAGGATTCCTAGGAGAAGAGAAGCCTGGAGTTGGAGGAGGCTGAATATAAACTGATTCTTGCGGATCCCTCCTTCCCTTATGTTGTTGAAAGGCATTCTTCACGTCAAGTTGAAATAAGGGCCACTTTTTGATTGCAGCCAAGGCAAGAATGCCACGAATGGTGGTCATTTTAGCAACCTGGGGCAAATGTTTCCCCTATCTCTAAATGGGTTCGACTCAATATTCTTGAAGGAATCCTTTAGCTACTAATCTAGCTTTGTATCTCTCTACCGAGCCATCTGCTTTATGCTGGATCTTGTAAATCCACTTGCAGCCAATGGCTTGTTTCCCTGCAGGCAATGAGACTCAGTCTTATTCTTTTTTTCCTGGGCATTGATTTCCTCCTGTATAGCATCTCTCCAGCAAGAATGATTTAAGGCTTCAGCAAATGATTCAGGTTCATGAGAAGATTGAACTGACATGAGGTAAGCTCGATGTTTTGGGGAAAACGATTCATAAGATAAGATAAAAATCCTTCAACGGGATAAGAAACTTGAGAGGATCGACGAACCTGAGAGAGGGATCCAGAATCTGAGGAAGCGACTGGGCTAGACTGCTGATCTTCTGAAGTAGTCTGACCCTGGGAAACAGACTGTAATCGCCGCCGAGAATAAAGATGCTGTGCCGGGTGACTGGAATCCTCTGAGGTCAGCTGAACAGGCTGACAATCGGCAGAAGATGCTGAGCAAAGCTGCTGGCCTGAAGAGTGAGGCTGATCCGTAACATCAACTGCAGAAGAATGAGGTTCGAGTTGATGAACAGGAGAAGGCCGCAATACATCTCCATCACCATTCTACCCCGGGGCTTATTAATTAGGTTAAGGAAAATATGAGGCGACCCCATTAAAGAAAACATTCAAGGATACATCGAGTCTCTTGGATTTCACGTCATAGCATCTATACCCGGACTGAGCATATCCAAGAAAGACAGAAGTGGTTGCCTTGGGGACAATTTTTTTCTTAACTGCGCAGGCAAAACACGTGCATCCAAACACTCGCAAATGCTTAGCTTATAGGAGGATGGTGCTGCCCCAGTAAGAAGTTCGTGAGGTGCCGCTGCAGCTTATTCCCTCTCTCTCCCCCCCCAAAAAAAAAGGAGAGAGATGTCCCGTCCCTTCTTTATGCACATCCATATACATAGCCAGACACAAAGGTGTACAATCCGGTCATGCGGTTCTTTAAGTTCATTCACTGTAGGTTCTCTTACTTGCTCTAGTGGCTGGCAAACGCCAACCGAGAGGGGAGAGGCTCAGGAATCGACTGGTTCCGAGCGGACTCGTGGAGCTGCTGCTTGGATTATCGTAGAATAAGAGGAGCCGTCTTAGGAAATGACTTAACTTAAAAAAAAGACAGATGCCACCGCTGCGAGGCGAGGGAGTCACTTGTCTGGTCTTGCGGTGCACTCACTCCCGGCTGTGCGAGAAAGATGAATAGTCAATCTATGCCACTAGCTCCAGTCTCACAGCTTATTCCGCCTACACCTTCTTTTCCGAAAGCCCTTCTTTGAGTTTTATGAAGTGGAAAAGCTTATTCCTTCGATCATGAAGTTATTAATGCACCACCCAAAGCTCCATATCCATAATGTATGCCATGGGAAAGGGAAGGTTATAATGATGAGGATGGGCTACTCATTAGCGAGCGTAGGGGTCTTGTCCGTCACCGATCCTTCTATCTCTCTTCACCTACGACTTATTTAGCTATGATCTCCCTAATCCTCCTTACAAGGCCGATACAATAATAAGACTGCTTTTATTTTTTATTGGAAAGTCTCTCTCGCCAAGCCCGCTGCGAGCCATCTTTCTCTTTTTGCTCCTTCTCTAGGGGACTTTGGCACAGCTTTCTTAGTTACCACTCCTTCCTTCAACATCCTACACTTCGACTTTTAGCTGTGACTAGAGCTCTTTATCTTGTTGCGTCTACTGCGTCTTTAAAAGCTTCTCCAACTTCAGGCATTGAATAAGTCATTGTTCTCGTACATTCTTCCCTATGTGCGGGTTTCCAGACAGAAAGATTCTCTTTAGTCATTAGGGGAGAGTTTTTGCATTCCCCGCTTTCTTCGGACCGGCAGTATGGAGCGGCTTTTCGGTTGCCTATCTACAGAAGTGTAATAACCGAAACCCCGCATTCATTAGGTTTCCTTCTTTCTTGTAAGAATAGGATAAAAGGATTCAATCCAGTCCCAAGCGTACCTGGGACTACCTTGTTTACCGGATCCAACGATTAGAGGTCTGCCCGTCCTAACTGTCCGACAGCCCTGTGAGAACCCAGCTTGACTGCACCAAACTGAAACGCGAGGCGACGATCCTGGGAACCTTGACCGGCACAGGATCTTTGCAACCGCCGGGAGACGCTTTTGTCACTCGCTAGGAGGTCAGAAAAGAGGCGCTGTACGGGAAGCTTTTTATAGCAGGCGGGTCATAAGTCCAGCTGGTGAAGGCAGGGGAACCGGACAAGCGGGTGAACATTCAGGCAAGAAGAGGGCTTTGAATGTAGGGGCTTCTAAGTGTAAAGAGGCTACACGAAGGGCCAAAGCTTAAGTAATACCGGTAAAGCTGAAAACATGAATAGGGCAAGGGGGACATATAGACCGAGTCTGGAGCCACGACCAAGTCCTTAGGCTTATAAGCCTCACGCAGCATCCTTGTGAGATGCGCACGTAGATACGGGTTGAGAGGCCTCATACGGCCCAGCCACAGTTCAAATGGTATCCGAGTAGCCCAGCAAGGGCGTTAAGGCTTTCCTTTCCTGTTCTTGTATTTACTGAGTCACTCATCTTTCCAGGCTTTTCTTTCTTTCACGTATGGGTCAATTGCCTTTGCTTGCATTCCCATCATCTGTGCGAGTTTCTTTTTTTTTTTATCCTTCCCTTGCCTTGTTGCGTTTATTATGGGCCATGACCAGCTAAAGATCACTGCTATCTCACGAATTGGATTTGAACCAATATCTCTGGGCGACTTTCCTTTTAGTCGATCGTGATCCCACCCACCCTACTTGATAGCCCTCATCGCGACCTTTTTTTTCTTGTTCTTCTTTTGCGCTCTTGACTACGTGAGCAATGCGCTCCATCATTTTCTCTTTTGGTACTTTAGATACTTTTTCACTAGAATATGGAGACCTTTCTTCTTTCTTGGACGAGTCCCGCTTAAAACATGCTTTGATGCCTTCCCATATTTTCATAAAATAGATAGAATTTATTCTAATTCTGCCCCCCCCAAAAAAAATGAAGAAAGACTTGTCGGAAATCGCCGGTTGGGTTTACCAACCAAGAAAGACATGGGAATTTTAGGCGTCAGATTCTTTTTCTTCTCTTATGAAATTTATAGTTATAGGTAAAAGAGCCCACGACGCGCATCCACCATATAGTTCGTTGTGATCCTCAAGTTCAAGTCGTTAGGCGCTTCGTGGCCCTCTCAGCCGGTTTGCCACTCAACTGAGCCGCCTTTCAGTGTCAACAGGAAACAACCCCCATTCTCGAGCGCGCAGGATCCATGGGCGGTAATTCAGTCTATCTTCGAATCCAGATAGGCGGCCTATAAAGCAAAGAATATAGGGACGAGATTCGTAAGAATCCATATCATAAGTAAGCGCCTCCATTGTTTGTGGTTTGTGGGCTCAATCTCATCCAGAAAGAGAATCCTGGATCTGACTTTCCGGAGTCCAAGCTCTTATGCAAATCTGCCTTTCTTTTCAAGATGATATTTTATCTTATAATAAGTACTCTATTTCCTGTACGCCCAGGGAGGCGCCATGTCCTTTCTCGAGGCTCTGACAAGACCATACTCGAGTGTCAAGTTGAGCCGAATCCCAAACTCGCTACTGTGGTGGAGCCTAAATATTCCACCTGTCCTCCATCTAGTCTAGCCTTCCTCCCCCTCAATGCCTGGGAAGAGAGTTTCTCTCTCTTGTCAATCTTATGTGCTAGCGTAGTGACTCTACAGAGCATTTAACCACCCTGAACTCACCTTTCTCTGCAGTTGTTCTATTCCCAAGTGTGGTATCTCTTTCAAAAAAAAGTAAGCCCAGCCGTAGCCGCTTTTGGATGACCCTTTCACTACGGCTTCTACCTTGCAGGGTGAGGACTCTATATGCATAGGTCTACCGCTGTCAGCGGCTGCTCTCTCGGCATGCCCAATTCCAGCCCTGCTATGAGGGCGAGGCAGGATGGTCAATAGAAGTCTCGTAAATAAGGCACTAAGGCTAAGCTTTAGTCAGCTCACACCGAAAAAGTATATTCGTACTCTAAAGCAAGCCCGGAAGATTCCCACGCTTCTGTACGTGGACTAGACTAGGCAAGGCGTTTCGGAAGGAAGAACTACCGCATATAGCAGATCCAGCTCTGCGTCTAGCAGACTCATCTCCACACTTACTGGTCTGTTCCTTCGTCTTCGGCTGCTAGCTAACGGCTCTCTATCGACCAAGGATTCTTATTTTCCCAATGCTTGTACATCTCCATATTTGTAGACTGGTCCCGTACAGTGAGACAAAAACCAATCAATAGGTGCGGCTCTTCCTCGTCAAGCCCGCTGTAGTGCCTTCAGTCCTAGTGAGTCGATTGTATGGCTCAAAAGCCTTTTTCGTTATTATGAGTCCTATTAAAGCAAGGCAGGACTAACTGTCCTGTTAAAGCGAGATTATGGTGTGTCGTTCTTCCCGTTGATGCAAAGCTGTATACGCCTGCCTTGATCTTCTTTCTGGTTAGGGAAGCAAGCTCTGTTTGTTTTGGTCAGGTAGCCTGCTTCGCTCTCTCCTTTTATGAAATCGTTGATACATATGTTACGATGCCTTCGGATGAGGGAAGTAGCACTAAGCGACTAACAGCGGAGGAAAGACCCGCATAGAAGATAGGCGTATACCTCTGTACATAGCATCTGGTAAGGACGTTATGTACCACTACTATCAGACTTCAATAATTCCCTAAGAGAAGAAACTTTCTCTCTTCTTTCTTTCTTCTAGGCGTAACCCCCCTTGCTTAGTCAGGGAATCACGCGCTTCTTCTCTCCCTTTCTTGGCGGCTGATTCCTAGTGTGACACGGATCTTCCTTGTTTCTCTTTCTCAGAGGTTGCGTATATAAAGATGGAGTCTAAACCCTGGGTTTGGTTCGCATGATGGAGTAATCTCTTCGTTTAATCACGAGGCTCGTCAAGAGTCTGGGATTGATTGATTCCCGTTAGGTGGATTGGTTGCTGCGCAGCTAACTACCAACCCCGAAATTACGTATCGTATATAAAGAGAACAAGCAACGGACTGAGCGCGCTTTCGCGAAAGCCGTTGCGCGTTAGCTAGGCCGTTTTCTTGCTGGGTAACAAGTCTTTACTTAAGTCCAAGCTTGACTTAGCTCAAGCAATGCCCAAAAGTACCATGTCTTTCTTAGTTGGTTGGTTTCAAATATTCAAGGCGGTCAAACTAAAGTCTAATGAGTTCTTCTGAGAAAGAAGACGAACTCTTCCTTAATTATTTTAAGTCTTTTCCTAAATCATTATTAAAACAAAACACCATGATTCACTCCTTCATTTTTAAACTGAAAAAGGTAACCACTACTTTTAACAACGAACGTCGTCCAGGCAAACGAACAGAAGCAAGTTCTCATAAGTCGAATTTAACATATGGCGACAGACTGATTAACAAAATAATTCCAATGCTCGGGAATGGGCGCCTCTTACCCTATTCCATTACTGGAATAGCTGAAGCTGCCATCTCACGAATTGGATTTGAACCAATATCAAGCTACTTGCCTTTTAGTAGATCGTGAGTGGGTCTATCGTCCTCCTTATTATAGTCCTCCTAAAATCAATAGCATTTCGTCGGAATACATCCTGTCTTTTCACCTTTGTAGTCCTATGCATAGTAAGTACTATAGCCCCAATCATGGCTACTAATAAAATAAGACTAGGAACCAAAAACCAGACGGAATAGTAGGTATAAAGTAAATTGCCCAATGTTTCCAAATTAGTCCAACTTCGTACCTTTCCGGCATAAACCGTATATCTCAGAGAGGTCGTATTTCTTTGGGTTGGTAGTAATGGAATGGTTTCATTATCTAAAATGAAGAACATTTCCCACCAAAGGATCAGTCCAATAATACCACTCACAGGTAAATAGCGCAATACTTCTTCGTGAATCTCCGCTATTTGAATATGGAACATCATAACAACGAATAGGAATGAAACGGCTATAGCTCCTATATGAACTACTGGGAAGATCATTGCGAAGAAGTCGAGACCTAACAAAAGAAGTAAACCCGAAGTGTCGCGAAAGACTGGAATGGGAAACAAAACGGAATGTACCGGATTTTTAGCACGTGCAACCATCAAACCAGAGACCAAAGCAGGGCTCGACAAAACGGAAAGTATCATGACTTATTAAGATTCACTTGTAGTTCCGCTTCTTGCTATAACAGAAAGACTTGTCGGAAATCTGGTTGGTCCAACCAAGAAAGGCACGGGAGTCTTTGGGCATTGCTTGGACTAAGTACAGCTTGAGTCGAGGTAAGGGGCTCGGCAGTGTGGAAGCAGATGACTAAACTAAGTCTCGTTGTCCCACATA